TTGTTCAATACGTTCACGGATAATATTACTAATTTCATCGGCTCGAACGGTTACCATAAATATTTATTAATTATTTTTTCTTATTGTTTGAAAGAAAAAAATAATAATAATGCCCGCAGTAGAAAGACTAATCCGTTGTTTCTTTTATTGTTACAAACATACCAATATTAGTACTGATGGTGCGTAAATGTAACTCGTTGTTCAAACAACTATTCAGAGTTCCTAGAGCTCCTTGTAAGGCTTGTTGGAAAACTTGTTGTTGAACTTGGTTAATCGTTCTTTTTTGTTCAAAATTAATGGCGTCATTCTTATAATTTTCTAATTGTTCCAAAGTCTTTGAGGTTGAATTAATCAAATTACATTTTTCTCGTTCTATCTCAGAATATCCATTCACTCGAAATTGATCTGCTTCCATTTCTACTTTTCGTAAGTGGGATCGGGCTTTTTCCAGCTGTTCGAGAGACCTCTCACGTAGTTCTTCTGAATTTAGAATAGTTTTCAAGATTCTTTGTTTTCGATTATCTAATAAATCGTTTAATGAAAGTAGACTCTATTTCCATTCAGTTCAAAACTTCTACAACCCCTTCCCGAACCAAACATGAATCTTTCAATTCATTTGGCTCTCACACCCAATTACTTATGAGAATTCCTATCTCTTTTTTTTAATGTAATGAGCCTGTCTTCTCTATTTCTATTAAAATAGAAAAACGGATCACTAATCGAAGAAAATCATATTCGGAGGACTCTTCTGACCAACCAAATAATTGTCAGCAAAGTTGTTTTTTTTTATTAAAATCCAAAGAATTTCTTTTACTTTATGCATAGGTTATCAATTTAGCGTAAAATAAAAAAGTGGAAAGTTGAAATACACTGAGGTATTTTTCGAACCAAATAAAAAGCTAAAATCCTTTTTTTACCGACATGAGTGTTTTATATCGAAAAAGAGATTCCTACCCTTTGTTTTGAAACCATTTCCGTATTAAGCTATATAGTAGAAAGAGTACCGTGCTTATATCTGGACTTCAAACGGTTTAGCTTTAACCCTGTTAATGGTTGCACATTGTTGGTTAATAGAGAATCAAAGTATATTTGCCAATGACTCACGAAATGTTATGGTTCTAAAATACGATTTCTTAATTTATTCAGAAGTAATTCGCGAAATCATGCACTTTTTCTTTCCTAGTTATATCAAAAAATAAAGTGCAGTTGGTCGGATCCAGCCTATTCTTGAAATAAACAACTCACACACACTCCCTTTCCAAAAAAAATTAATACACCTAGTACTACACTTAGATTTATTGGATTTGTTGCAAAAATATCGGTATTAAACTCGAAACTTCCGGCGGGTGCCCAATAAGCTAAGGAAAGGAAAGAATCGGTTACATTTTTCATATGATCTCCTCTTGCGTATTCTTATAGATAAAACAAATTATCTATATTTTTTATAGTAGCGTTTTTCCTATTATTTATTTTTATAAATACTCCTAAAATAGCGTTAAAAATAAAAAGGATTTAAAAAATGTATTTTGTTTCAATTTAAAATAAGAATGAAACTTATTAGAATTAGATATTGAGTCTTATGTAAGTTTCGTAATATCTCGTTTATTGCAATACTTCTTAAAAAAGAGTTCCCTTGGAATCCCAGAATAAAGCTAATTGGTGTGCCAATTCCTCCTCCCCCAATCAGTCCTTTACATGTACATGAACGGTTGAGGTTGAATAAAAAATGAAATTTGAATAAAATTTTAAACAAGCAACAGCAAACCCAAAGAAATAAAAAACTAAAACTATATTGTACGATTAAACAAAGGGATTCGCAAATAAAAGTGCTAATGCCACAACAAGTCCATAAATTGTTAAAGCTTCCATAAAAGCGAGACTAAGCAATAAAGTACCTCGTATTTTTCCCTCTGCTTCGGGTTGTCTCGCGATCCCTTCTACAGCCTGTCCCGCAGCTGTACCTTGACCAACTCCAGGTCCAATAGAAGCAAGTCCGACGGCCAATCCAGCAGCAATAACGGAAGCGGCAGAAATCAGTGGATTCATGAGAAATTCCTCTCACCAAAAAAATAAAAAAAATAGTTAATGATACAATCAAACAATGAATTATGGCTTAGTCATCCGATGGATCAAATTTATCCAGTCAAAAATAACTAAGAAACTAGAAGTTAAATACTAATATTTGTGGATTATTAAAAATACCTCTATATCCGTTTTTATAGTTCTTATCAAATTTGTACAAACTTTGTTATTATATTTCTTTATTTTTTCCGAATCGTTCTTTGAATTCTTTGTTCTTTTTCGTGATTTAAACTCATCCAATTCAATATTAAATTAAAATTGCAGACGACGACGAAAAAGAAGGACTTTCATTCAAATACCTATTTAACACCTATGTAGTAGGGCAAATTAGACATATCTTTCGTTTATATCCGCTTAGTTAATAGCTAGTATCACATATACATGTCCTTCCCCCATAACGTAAACAAACTATTCAATTAGGAAAAAGATCTTTTAGATCTCTTTTATTTATTCTACAATTACTTAATTTTAATATCGTAATATCTGTTTTACTATTACTTATACTTATTCTAGATTGTATATACCTTAACCTCATTTCTATATTTAAGTTCTCTAAGTCTAAGTCTAAGTTTACCTTAATTTGCTAAGCGTCTACATTGCGTCAGGTTAAGCTAAAAAAAGGACTCTGTCAAAAATTAGTGGTGGCCTTCCATGGATTCTCCTATATAAGCCGCAGCTAAAGTTGCAAAAATAAGAGCTTGAATACCACTGGTAAATAATCCAAGAAACATGACAGGTATAGGAACCACTAACGGTACTAAAGAAACAAGAACAACAACTACTAATTCATCGGCTAATATATTTCCAAAAAGTCGAAAACTAAGGGATAAGGGTTTTGTGAAATCTTCTAAGATGTTAATGGGTAAAAGAATTGGAGTGGGTTGAATGTATTTACCGAAATAATCTAATCCCTTTTTGCTAAGACCCGCATAGAAATATGCCACTGATGTCAGTAAAGCTAAAGCAACGGTAGTATTGATATCATTTGTGGGTGCCGCTAACTCACCATGAGGTAATTGTATAATTTTCCAAGGTAAAAGAGCGCCCGACCAATTCGAAACAAAAATAAATAGAAACAGAGTTCCAATAAATGGAACCCATGTCCCATATTCTTCTCCAATCTGGGTTTTACTCACGTCTCGAATGAATTCAAGGACATATTCAAAAAAATTTTGACTATCAGTAGGAATGGTTTGTGGATTCTGAACAGCTAAAATGGCTGCAGCTAGTAAGATAGTAATTACAACCCAAGAAGTAATAAGTACTTGGGCATGGACTTGGAAACCTCCTATTTGCCAATAGAAATGTTGGCCTACTTCCACGCCGGATACAGCATATAACCTCTTTAGTGTGTTGATGGAACATAATAAAACATTCATAGTATCCTCTGAAAGAAATATAACTTTAAAAAGGGATTATTTTGAGTCAACCATCTCTTTTTCGACTTATTCATATGCTTTGTATATTTTGAATATCAACAAATCATACAATAAACTCAATTATTTTTATCTCTTTTGTGCGATTAAGGAATCGTAACCAATTTAATAAATATATGGAGTTTCAAAATAATTTAAACAAAATATAATTTTATTATCACGAATTCCGTATATAGCTAGAACGACCTTCGCAAATAGAAAATACTAATTTGTTAAGAATTAATCGGATTGAAGCTATGGCGTCATCATTCGCCGGAATTGAAATATCGGCTAGATCCGGGTCGCAATTTGTATCGATTAAACAAATCGTTGGAATTCCCAAAGTAATGCATTCTCGAAGAGCCGTATATTCTTCTTGCTGATCAATAATTATTACAATATCGGGTAACCTTATCATATATTTAATGCCGCCCAGGTATGTTTGCAAGTGAGATAGTTGGCGCTTCAACATAGCCGCATCTCTTTTTGGGAGACGGTAGAGTCTACCCGTCTTTTGTTCTGTTCTGAAGTCCCTGAACTTATGAAGTCTAGTTTCTGTAGTATACCAATTTGTTAACATACCACCAAGCCATTTTTTATTAACATAATGACAGCGAGCCTTTATTGCAGCCCGTGCTACTGAATCCGCTGCTTTATTTTTGGTCCCAACAATTAAAAATTGTTTTCCCCTACTTGCTGCATCAAAGACTAAATAACAAGCTTCCGATAAAAACCGAGCCGTTCTAGTAATATTTATAATATGAATACCTTTACGCTTTGCAGAGATATAAGGTGACATTTTAGGATTCCATTTCCTAGTACCATGACCAAAATGAATTCCCGCTTCCATCATTTCTTCCAAATGGATATTCCAATATCGTCTTGTCATTTCTCCCCACACTTCCCTTTTTTTTTCTTTAAAGAGAAGAAGTACCCTAAAAATAAAAAGTTGTTCCCATGGAACCTTCTCTTCTAACGGGGATTGTCCGTTGATACATGATCCAAGCCATTCAGGTTTTTCTTTTTTCTATTCGATTCATTATTAGTATTACCTAATTAAATAACTGCAATACAAACCCGATGAATCTTATTCTGCTCTTAGCAATCATTAAATCCTATAAATAAAGATGTCTCATGTACATTTTTTGAAATGCAAAAAGAAAAAAATTCTCTGTGGTGGAACAAAATATCTCTCATTTCCCGCTCAAATAAATTCTTCCTTTTCGTTTCAAAAGGAATGGTTTTATTCTGCCTTGAACGGTGCACAAATCCTTTGAATCCAGTACCAACGGGTATCATCCCCCCTAGAACAACATTCTCTTTCAGACCTTTCAACCAATCGATACGACCACGTATAGCGGCTTTTGCTAAAACTCGAGCAGTTTCTTGAAAACTTGCTTCGGATATGAAACTTTGAGTATTGAGAGATGTTTTCGTTATTCCCAATAATATAGCTCGGTAACAAATCGCTTCTTCCAAAGCTCGCCCCATTTGTTCCGCGCGAAAAAATCCTATGAGTTCTCCGGGTAAAAAAACATTAGACATTCCTTCTTCAGAAACCAACACCTTTGATGTTATTTGACGTACAATAATTTCTATATGTCTATTATGGATCTGCACACCCTGGGATCGATAAACCTTTTGGATTTTATTAACCAAAGAGATACGACTTTGTGCTATAGTTAGTTCAGCGCCAATCAAGAATATCCAAGGAATTCCAAGACTTCTTGTTATACGCTCGTTCCAACCCTCAACTCTCTTTTCTAGGTTCATTGATATTGAATCAATCGAACGCACTTCTAACACTTGTTCTACTTTTGGAAGACCTTGGGTTATATCACCAGATCTCGACTTTTCATATATAAATGTAACTAATGTATCTCCTTCAAAAAGTATTTCCCCATAATGGCCATGAACAGTTGCTTCTGGAGTGGCCAAATAAGACTTCGCCGTTCTTATTACTAAAGAGTCAATTTGAACAATTATAACTTGACCCGATTTTAGGAGGGGTTCGTGGTTGTCTATACAGACATTTTCACAAAAAAACTGTCCAAGGGTACTTATTGTATGTTTTTTTTCACAATAATTATGATGTAGAACGTACCAATTCAATTTGAATGGATTCAAAAGAACATTACTGCATGGATTGTAATTAAAAATTATCTGCGTTTCATCCATTAAATAATATTTAAGTAAAAATTTTTTAAGTACTTGAAAAGTCTGTTTTAAATCGTCAAGTTGGAAATTTTTAGTTACCGAGATCTGATTATAAGTTTTTAAAAGGTAATCAAAATTCATAATTTGACAGGCTGTTCCTAAAGGTCCTAAAGAATTTCGAATTGGAATTCGAGTATAATTTTTAATGGATTCTTTTATACCATTGTAATGTTTTACATCGTTGAATGGGTACATTTGAAAACAATTAGCTGATGACAAAATTATCAAAGATTTAGATTCCTTACTTCTATTCCAGAGCGTATGAATAGTTCCTTGATTTTGTCTAAGTGATTGTTGAATCCTTTCCGTGGAATAAATAGAATAAAATGGATTGATCCGATTTGACCCATTATCCGATATCAATTCGGGCCCTAATAGATTATTTCTTTTTCGTATATAAGATATATGTGGTTTAACTAAGTGGATTCTTATAAAATCTCGAATCAGACCAGTTGTACTTACTTCAAGAAAGGAAGCGTGAGCTTCTTCTAACGAAGAACTTTGGCTGTCTTGGTCCCAGCTCAAGACTAAACAAGTTCGAACTAATTGAATACTGGTTCCGGAAATTCTCCAAATTGGTTTGCCATTTCCATAAAGAATATAATTTACAACTTTAAGTTTTAGATTCTCCTTTTCCTGCAACGAATCCAGGGGAAAAAGTGTTTCGAAATTTATACCGTCCGATATTTCATATAAGATTACGGGTCGAACCAAAACAAAATATTTTTTCTTCGTAGGTGTGAGCCATTGGACATAGATCCAATTTTGCAATTTTTTTGATTCATTAATTTTTTTTTTTACCCCTCCGGGCGGTACCAAGATGCCACTGTGTCGGAATATCGTATCCACCTCTACAGGAAAATGGATATCTCCAGAAAAAATTTTAAGTTCAATCTTTTTTATTTTTTTCTCCATGCGGACCAATCCGCCGACTTGGCTTCTTGTATTTAACGCGATTCGTGTATCTACTCCAATAATACTATTATTTCGTACCATTATGGAACAAGATTCGGGTATAATATGCACCTCTTCGGGAATGAAAAAAAATCTATCTACTTTAGTTTGGTATTTTGACTTAAGTTCTTTGACTTCGGCATACTCAATTAGATCCTCTTTTTTGAGGATTGAATGCACGCCTATAGCCCCGTATTTAGTAATTCCCGAACTCTTTCTTCTATATTGAAGATCATCAAAATAAGAAAGAATACTATTTCTCCGAAAAATACCATTTATCGGTATTTCAATTGAAATACTAGAACGAAGCTGTTGTTCTTTTTCTCGTTCTTGAATCCATTGGAATGGAATGATGAGTCTATTTCTTCGCCTTTTTGATAATAAAAATAAAGCATAATTTTTGTGGAGACTAAAAGGAAATCGAAGATTACAACGACCCCTATCTACGCTTAGATTAAATTCCGAATAATCGAGACTACTGCTTTCTTTTTTATCAGAAAGAACCGAAATACTGAATTTGGCTTTCCCTTGATCATTATTTACTGAAAAGCTAGAAATGGATTTCCCTTTGGAAGAAATAAAATGAACATTCATTTGATCTTGATCTTTATGGATTGAAAAAGGGACTACACTGGATCTGTATGAGCCTCCGGATAATATCCATAAATGACTTGTTTTTGGTAAGAGATGTACATTACTATATGTAAAAAGGGGTGCATGATATACATCAGTACTCCAGTGCATTTCTCCCTCTGAGTTAGAATAAATATGTTTTCGAACCCTCTCTTTAAAATTCAAAGTGTACGTTGCTGCGCGAATCTCAGCAATCACT